GATCTCTTGTTTTTCATTTCCATTTCCATAAGAATGAATACTATGATTCGCGTTTCGAACAGGCATGAATATAGCATCTATAGGATAACTTCCGTCTTGAAAGTTATTTGGTGTTTTTATATTATATCCTCGATTCCTTTCAATTTGTAATCCAATACAAAAATCAGTTGGTTCCGTTAGGTTAGCTATATGCTGCGTATTATCAACGATTTCCACAGAAGGTGGTAAGAGGATGTCTTGAGCAGTTACATATCCAGGACCTTTGACACAAATAAGCGCGTCACGAGTTCCATATAGATTACTTCTCAATACAATTTCTTTCAAATTCATTAAAATTTCATGTACTGATTCTTGAATACCTACTATGGTAGAATATTCATGCGGGATTTTCTCAGATTTTGCGCGTGTAATACATGTTCCTTCGATTTCTCCCAGCAAAGCTCTTCGCATCGCAATGCCTATTGTGTCGGCTTGACCTTTCATAAGTGGAGACAGAATAAAGCGTCCATAATAAAGACGCTTACTGTCTGCTCTTGATTCAACACATTTCCACTGTAGTGTCCGAGTAGATACTTTTAATTTCTCTCGAACCATAGTAATATTATTTGTCAGATTTTTGAGTCATTTATTTCTCTTGAAATCTCTTCAATGTTTATTTCTACACTCGCCTTTTTTTAGGGGGTCTGCAGCCATTATGTGGCATAGGGGTTACATCCCTTACGAAACTTAAAAGTATACCGCTTCGACGAATAGCGCGTAATGCTGCATCTCTTCCGAGACCCGGACCTTTTATCATGACTTCTGCTCGTTGCATACCTTGATCTGTTACTGCTCGAATAGCATTTCCTGCTGCGGTTTGAGCAGCAAAAGGTGTCCCTCTTCTTGTCCCCCTGAATCCACAAGTACCGGCGGAGGACCAAGAAATAACCCGACCCCGTACATCTGTAACCGTCACAATGGTGTTGTTGAAACTTGCTTGAACATGAATAACGCCCTTTGGTATTCGCCGTGCACTTTTACGTGAACCCACACGTCCAGTCCTACGTGAACCGCTTCTTGGTATAGATTTTGCCATATTTTATCATTTCCGAAATATAAGTCAGAGATATATGGATATATCCATTTCATGTCAAAACAGATCTTTTATTTTGATTTGTTCATCGGTTCCTTTAGAGAGTCCCTTTTCGAAAGATTATCCTTGTCTTTGTTTATGTCTCGGGTTGGAACAAATTACTATAATGCGTCCCCTTCTACGGATCAGTCGGCATTTTTCACAAATTTTACGAACGGAGGCTCTTATTTTCATAATTGTTATTCCTTAACTGAATTTCGAATCTACTTTACTGATTGGAAGAAAATAAGTTTCTTGAAATTTTTGAACCGTGAATTGGATCCTCATGAAAGAAATCTTGAAAAACCACCGAACCAACCGAACCATTCGAATCTTTGTTGTGGGGTCTAGAAATTCTGCGCCCCCCCCCCCCCGTTTGAATCATAATGACTTACTTAAATTTTGATTCTATCTCCTGGTAGTATATGTATAAAAGAGTGTCGGATCCTTCCTGAAACAGAACTTAGAATCTGACTTCATTATTGAAACGAACCCCGAACATACCATTGTGAAGTGATTCAGTAATTAAACCTTCATGAATCCATTTTTCTTCTTTTATTCCAGACAAACCCTCCTTAAAGTATCAACTAATGTAGGAAGGCGTGATATTAGACAACTTGGCTTTTTGATTCGTTTTTTTCACAAACAGGAAGTTACAGATACAATTCGGATAGCAGAAAATTTACCATATATAGCACAAAATTTCTCCGCCGATTCCTTCTAGCCGAGCTGCTCGGTCTGTCATTATACCCCGAGAAGTAGAGAGAATTACAATCCCCATCCCGTCTAAAATTCTAGGAATTCGTTGATAGTTAGAATAGATTCGGAGACCAGGTCGACTTATTCGTTTTAAATTTAAAAGAGTTCTATATGGTCCTTTCCTATTCCTTCTATGTCGTAGGGTTAAAACAAAAAAATATTTGTTATTTTCTACAAGTTTCCTTACGTTTTCGAGAAAACCCTCTTGGAAAAGTATTTTAACAATGTTTTTGGTCATGTTAGTAGATGCTATTCGAACCGTTTCCTTTCGATCCATGTCAGCATTTCGTATAGAAGTTATTATGTCAGCAATAGTGTCCTTACCCATGATAAACTAAAATTATTGTTGCTTCCGAATTTGGATATAATCAGCATGTTCTTTTTTTATAAAAATTATTAAAGAAAATTCTTAAAAGTATATGCGTGAGACATAATCTACTAATTTATCTATTTTATTTAAATACTATCACTATCTCACGGTCTCATATTATAATACCTCAGGTGCTAATGAAACTATTTTAGTAAAATTTAACTGTCTCAATTCCCGGGCGATCGCGCCAAAAACTCGGGTTCCTTTTGGATTTCCTTCTTGATCAATGACAACTGCAGCATTGTCATCATATCGTATTATTATACCGTTATCGCGTTTGAGTTCTTTACAAGTACGTACAATTACAGCTCTGATCACTTCTGATCTTTCTAGAGGCGTATTTGGTACTGCTTCTTTTATCACAGCAACAATAACATCACCAATATGAGCATATCGGCGATTACTAGCCCCTATTATTCGAATACACATCAATTCTCGTGCCCCGCTATTGTCTGCTACATTCAAATGGGTTTGAGGTTGAATCATTTTTTTTTATCTGTTTTTTTAATGTAAAATAAAGCAAAGGACGAAGTAAAAAAAAAAAAAAAGAAAGAAAACCCTGCAATTGTTTTTTTTATACACAAGACTTCTTTCCTTTGGTTCTACATTTCTATCCAGAAATAATGAATTGAGTTCTTATAGGCATTTTGGACGCCGCTATTGAAATAGCCTTTCGAGCTATATTTTCGGCTACTCCACCCATTTCATAAAGTATTCTACCCGGTTTAACAACAGTTACCCAATATTCTGGGGATCCTTTCCCTGAACCCATACGGGTTTCCGTGGGTCTTACTGTAACTGGTTTGTCTGGAAATATACGTACCCATATTTTTCCGCCACGGCGTACATTTCGTGTCATTGCTCGTCGCCCTGCTTCGATTTGTCTAGATGTAATCCAAGCGGGTTCAAGTGCTTGAAGAGCATATCTACCGAAAGAAATATGATTACCTCGATAAGATATTCCTTTCATTCTTCCTCTATGTTGTTTACGGAATCTTGTTCTTTTTGGGTTATAGTTGATGGTTCTTTTTCAATTCCATCTCTACTACAGAACTGGACATGAGAGTTTCTTCTCATCCAGCTCCTCGCGAATGAAACGACTAAAACAGATTTTATCAAGATATACATGTGTTTTATGCTGAATCATAGGATTCTTTGAAATTGCATCTAATTAATCAATTTGTTAATCTATTCGAAATTTGTCTAGCGTGTTTAGATATTATTTAATTAAACATGTATTCTATTTCTAGATAATGTCAATGTCTTTTTTTATAACGTTATCGTTATAAAAAAATCTTTCTTTTGTTTTTCCTTTTATCATATGGGATCGACAAAAATGTATTAATCTAATAAAAAAAAACTTTCGCGGGCGAATATTTACTCTTTCCATATCTATTTCAGTTATAGGGTTAGTTCATGACCTCTCAAAATAAAAGAATAAAAGAGGAGGTCCCTGGTTTGTTCCGCCATCCCACCCAATGAATCATTAAGATTCATTTTCAATAGAATCTTCTGCATTCACGGGTTATATCGTTCCCATTGCTTCTCGATTAATGGTTAGTTCTGAATTTTCCGGCGGAGTCCTTTTTTCTTAAGTCAATTTTCTCAGTGTTTATTGGCTCGAGGCTCTTGATTTTTTTGTTCTATAAGCGGATTCATCTAATTATGCATGAATCATTATTGAATTTATGCTTTATTACACTGCGTTTTATGAGATGACTCATCGACCTTACATATTGGAATCATATATCATTGATATTTCCGTTCTCTCTTTCTCTCATCCTTCCACTTATCCGAATCCTTTTTTTCTATTTTGCTTTCCGACTTAGAACTTCACAACTCATAATCCGATTGGTTTTTTTATCTTTATGCAAAAAAAGATTTCAGTTGCTACAACGATATGTCCAATATATTATATCTTTATCTTGACTGGTTCTTTGGATCCAGATAATACGAAGCAATGAGTTGGTTATTAGTGCTATAGTTATTAGTTCATACTCTGGTCCCTGGTCCGTTTTTTGAATCCTAGCCCTAAAAAAACCAACGAGTCACACACTAAGCATAGCAATTATATAAAATGATCAATCGAATTTTTATTGAACCCTCTAGAATTGCAGAATTGCTCTTTTTTTGTTTTGCTTGAACATAAAAAGAATAAAAGGGTTTTTCTTTTTTTGTCCATTACTGGGTATAATGTAAAAACACGTAAAGTCTTATTATTCTTCGTCTACAAATATCCAAATTTTGATTCCTAATACCCCGTATATAGTTCGAACTGTATAGGAACAATAATCAATTTTAGCTCCGATGGTTTGTAGAGGAACCCTACCTTCTCTGATCCATTCGACGCGTGCAATTTCTTTTCCGTCGATACGTCCCGCAATTTGTACTTGAATTCCTTTTGTATTCGCCAGCTCGGTTAATTCAATAGCTTTTTTCATTGCTTTGCGAAAAGAAACTCTATTCTTTAATTGGCCAGCTATAAATTCTGCAAGAATATTAGGGTGTCCATAAGGATTTGCAATTCGTGTAATAGAAATGTTTAGTTTTTGGTTCGCACAATGAAGTTCTTTTTGTACATTCATCTGCAATTCTTCGACTCTCCGTGGTCTATTTTCTATTAAGAATTTTGGGAATCCTATATAAATTATGACTTGAATTAGATCAATTCTTTTTTGAATCTCTATCCGTGCAATTCCCTCAACGCCAACACCGGAGGATATTCTCATATTTTTTTGTACATAATTCTTAATACAGTTT